AGCCCAAAAAGTCGAGGGACTGCTTCGATAGTGGATTTATCCAGATCTTTGCTGGTTGAAACCACACAGAAAAATGACATTGACATAAATTGACAAGGTAATTTTTCCATTTTTTTAATAGAAAAGGGGTATCCTTTGAAGCCAAGATTGACTTTCCTTGATATCTAACATAATGCATGAAAGGATCTTTGAACAACCATAGAATGGCCTGAAAATCATTAGCAAAGACTTCTGCAAAATGTTCTATTTTTCCAAAAAAATATATTCGTTCAAGAAGGACCCGAAAAAATGTTGATCGTAAATGAAAGGATTGCTTACGGAGAAAAAAGAAAATGGATTCATATTCATATCCATGAGAATTATATAGAAACAAGAATAATCGTGGATTCCTTTTTGCAAAAAAAGAAATCAAATTATTTGGAAAACTAAGACTGTTCCAATTCCAATACTCGTGAAGAAAAAACCGTAATAAATGCAAAGAAGAAGTATCTTTGACCCAATAGCGAAGAGTTTGAACCAATTTTTCTAGATGGATGGGGTAAGATATTTGTACATCTGATACATAAGTTAAATGGGAAAATTTGTCCTCTAAAAAAGGAAATATTGAATGAATTGATCGTAAATTTTGAGATTTGACTATTTCTGACTTTTCTAAATAAGACACAAATCGTAGGGAAAATGGAATTTCCACAATAGCAGCAACCCCAGCCGATATCATTTGAGAATACAAACTCTTGTTGTACTTAAAAAACGAGTTTTGATTAGAATTATTAGCAGAAATAATCAAAAACTTCTGTTGATAAATTCGAGTAATTAAACGTTTTACAATAAGTAAACTAGATTTTTTGTCATAACCTACATTTTCCAACAAAATAGATTTATTTAAACCATGCCCGTGAGCAAGTCTATAAATAGACTCCCGAAAGATAAGTGGATATAGGAGGTTTTTTTTTCGAGATCTACCTATATCTAGGTCTAAATATCTTTGATATTCCTCGATTTTCATTTTAAATTAAATTTGATTGAAGCAAGGATAGGATATTTTTATCCTTATTAAATGATACATAGTGCGATACAGTAAAAACAAAGTAATAGAATACGAAAAGAATGGAAACCTCGGAAAAGGGGTAAACTTATTAACGGACTCTCTATTCTCTCTTTTTTCCATATAATGTATATTTATTAATTTATTAATCGTTAGAGTTAGAAATCCTTTACTTTTTCAAGCCAATCGCTCTTTTGATTTGGGAAAAACGTTCTTTATCAATATACTCCTTCTTCTACACACTCATCTCCCCTCGTAGTGGAGACTAACTAATAATTAGGATTCATTAAAAAATAGAAAATTCGCTCATGAAAAAACCTTATCCGCACCTGGCACTAAAAAATTTTTAACGTCTAATTAGATCGGATAATCATTCAAATTAAGAATGAAAGCTCGTTTCTTTTTTAGTTCCCTATACCTAAAATCAAATTGCCTATAATTGGAGCGATACTGCTCTATCCATTTATTCACTCAACCCAACTTTGAATTTCTTTTTTTATGTTCTGCACCAAGTACTAAGAATTCAAACACTGGGACTGGGCCAGTAAAAATGAAAAATTTTCAGAATTCTCCATTGATACGACATGCTGCTTTTTCCATTCATTCCTTTCAGGATCAGTCGTAGTCTTATAAACTATACCGGTGGGTATGGACGAGTTTGTTTCTTCATACAAATGTGTAAAAGATGTAAGTCGCACTTAAAAGCCGAGTACTCTACCGTTGAGTTAGCAACCCAAATATCAAATTTGTTTATGTAGATACAATCGGAATCAAAATAACTAAAGAAATGGAATAGAGATAAATAGACCCACAAAAAAGATCCAATTACCCAGATCGGATTATATTTGTTTGATATACTCTTGTCAATATGAACATGAATATTTTCAGAAAAAATACCTAATGAAAAAAAAAGAATTCATTCAATTTCAATTGAATAGAAATAAATAATATATTGAATAGAAATAAATAATATATATAAATATTATTTCAAAAAATATTTATTTAAATAATTTACTATAACACACACTTTTTATATAAATAAAAAACTTATAAAAACTAAGGCTTGTATTAGATTGGCACTACATAGAAAATATCCACAGAAATACAAATAAAAAAGATAAGGCAAAAGAAAAAATGAAGTAAGAAAATCTCTCGGGTTTATTCCAATTGAATCAATAGAAATCAATAAAAGTGGACTTAGAAGGCCAAATTTATTAATAGAGAGAGTCGCGACAAAAATAATCCATTAAAAAGAATGTCAACTTCTTCTATTTCGAGACTAAATTCCTTCGCTTGATTTTTTCCTATCCATTTTATCTCAATTTCTTTCAATAAGCAATAAGAAAAAGATATTTTTATCGTTATAGAACAAGACATTCTATAGTAGAAAATAGAAATAGATATATAGGTATGAATAAAGTCTGAATAGAGTAAGAGAAAGGGGGGATAGTAGAGAAAAGGTTATACAAAGCTATATATATATATGGTTAGAAATTATCCACACCCTCTTTTTTTTATTTCATTAAGTAAATTGTGTGTGATTAAAGCGAAGTTCCGTAAAAACCCCCGCCTTCTTTAAAATATCATGAACAGTTCCTGTTGGTTGAGCGCCTTTTTCAAGGAAATATAGAATAGCAGGAACATTTAAATGAGTTTGATTTTCTATCGGATCATAAAAACCCACTTTTCGAAGATCTCTTCCTTCTCTTCGGGATCGAACATCAATTGCAACGATTCGATAAATGGCTCATTGGGATAGAGGTAGATATAAGGGCCCCCCCCTTAGAAACGTATAAGAAGTTTTCTCCTCGTACGGCTCGAGAAAAATGATTCGAAGTTCTGTCTATGTATAGAATTCTAATATCAACCGGGTCCATAAAATAATCAAATCCATTAGACCATGATTTACATCTTCTTTTTATTCTTATTTTTGTTTATTGTTTATAAAAAATTTATAAAAAAAAAGAATAAAGCATTCCTACCCACCAACTCAAGTTGGATAACTTTTAAATAGCTCAAAGGAAACCCTTTAAACATTTCATTTATTTCATTTATTGAGCGATCTCTAATCTCCTTTTCTTTTTGTTTGTAATCTATTTTGGATTCTTGATTCTGATCTAATTGATGAGAAAATTGAAAAGGGTATTTACTTGTTACAGGATCCTTTATCTTTACCGTGAATCATTGGGTTTAGACATTACTTCGGTGATCTTTAATCGGTTCAAAATGGCAGCAACATACATTTTGGGGATTTTTTTCTATCAAAGAATCAGACTAACGGTTGATTCTTGCGTGATACACTTGTTTTTAATCAAAAAAATTAGTTCAATTCGACCAAACTAAACCTTATTCTGATCTTTGAAACTTGCTCGAATTGAATCTTTTTTTTCTATATCGAAAAATATGCTTACGAAGTTGTTCCAACTTATTGATTGGCACTAACCTTAGATTCTTGCCCCCGACAAAGAAATCAATATTTTATTTTCTACTCGAGCTCCACCCTGTACCTATTTCCATTACAATCCAACAAAAACTAAGGATTCTAATGTAAAAAATAAGGATTCTAATGTATAATAGAACAAATGATGTCGAGCCAAGAGCACCTCCACTCTTCTATAGTATAAACAAAGGGTGGATTCTTAATCCACAACCGATCATGTCCTTCAAGTCGCACGTTGCTTTCTACCACATCGTTTCAAACGAAGTTTTACCATAACATTCCTTGAATTTTGAACCGGTATCTAGTTGATTCAATGATGGAATCGTGAATAGTCATTGCTTTCGCGGGTACATAGTAATCCAGAATTTTGAACTTCTATTGGGTAGTTTCTGAAAAAATATCAGAAAGAATTCAATTTAATTCCACTTTTTTGTATGATTTTTGATTTCAAATTCAAATATTAGCAGAAATAAGTTCTTTTTGAATCTGGATTTTCAAAGGATTTACCACGTCAATCTACCATTACTCAAAATTCTACCATTATTAAGAATATATAGAAAATCATTAAAAAGATTTAATTGAAAAAAAAAAATGAAATTTCATTTTTTTTTAGTGGGACGGTGGATAAAAAAACCGATGAAAAGGAAAATTGAAGTTCTTTTTCTTTCATACTGATTGATAAAATCCGAATCGAAATACTAAAGATTTTCCTATCCACCAGATCGACTAAACAATTGTTACTGAAATGAATTCAGTACATGTTAAATATTTAAATGTCACATATGTATTTTTTCTTGTTAATGAGATTAAAAGAGATATCGGCATTGAATTCATTGATAATTCATTTTCCTCAATTAAATTTTATCAGGAAATGAAGAATGATAAATCAAACAAAGAAGAATCCTTTTTTATTGAATGCTAAATTATCTTTATCTGGGCACAAAGCCAAAAAGTTCCACGGGATTAAGGCATTGTTTCCTTTTTACTCTAAACCTGCTTTAAATTAAGATTAAGAGACTTACCATTGATTGTATGAAAAATATACATTATTATTGAAAATTCAAATAGGGGGTGTAAAACCCTTAATTAACTAACGTAAATAGGAAAGGGAAAACAAAAATATGATAAAAAGACTGTCTAAACTTTTAAACCCTTTCGTTCCCTGTTTACGTGTTTCCTAAAAAAAATGGATTTGATTATCTTTTTTTTTTACTTTTTATTACGATAAAATTTTTTAAAAAGTTATGATTCCGAGAAATTCATTAAAAAAAAAGAATTTCATTTCTTAGACTCTTATCTTAAGATAAGATAGTTGTTCAAAACTATATGTATATAAATAAGGTATATAATAGGTATGCTCTGGGACGGAAGGATTCGAACCTCCGAATAGCGGGACCAAAACCCGTTGCCTTACCACTTGGCCACGCCCCATTTCTATTTAACACTAATAAAAACTAATATTGGTATCGGTTCTTCGTCAAGTCCTATAGTAAGATATATGAAATATATTGCCTTGTTGTTCAGATATGTAGATTATAGAATTAATCTGAGTTTATTGATCATAATATATAATTGAATTAAGATATTGTATGAAAATATGATTTCTTCTATTCTTTATTTAATTTTAAGAATTGAAGAATTTTTGATTGGGTGAGTTTAAAGAAGGGTTTTTGGTCTACCTTACTTTAATTTTATATCCATTTTGATATCAATAACATTATATTAATAACTCAGTCAAAATACAATTATCTTCAAGAACAAAAAGTTTGTTATGTTTAATATTGTTAGTTTGATTTGTATCTGTCTTAATTCTGCCCTTTATTCAAGCAGTTTTTTCTTCACAAAATTGCCCGAAGCCTATGCTTTTTTAAATCCAATCGTAGATGTTATGCCAGTAATTCCCCTACTTTTTTTTCTATTAGCTTTTGTTTGGCAAGCTGCTGTAAGTTTTCGATGAAATCTTTAATACTATCTTAGAATAATTTCCATTCCATTGAAAAAGACCCCGTTTGAACCCCCTATTAGAAAAAAAAAATAGAATTTTAGGTATAAAAGAAAATCTTTGACAATGAAAGACTCGATTCTTCTTTCAAATTTACAACTGAATTTCTAATTTTTTTTTCCATTCCCAGAAACCGCTTAGTATCAAAGTATGATATGTGGTATAAAAATAGAGAATCTATTTTTTTTTTTTCCAAACCAAAAAAGATCTTGGAGATTGTGTAATGCTTACTCTCAAACTCTTTGTTTATACAGTAGTGATATTCTTTGTTTCTCTTTTCATCTTCGGATTTTTATCTAATGATCCGGGGCGTAATCCTGGACGTGAAGAATAAGAAATTTAGGCTTTTTCTTTGCTTGATTTTTAACCGTTCTTAGCATTTTATCTATATCTACATGTTTAACTATAACTAGCAAATAAATAAAAAAAGGTTCGAAAAAGAGAAATTGAAAGATAAAAAACCTAGTCATCAACAGAATCGGAAAGAGAGGGATTCGAACCCTCGGTACGAAAAACTCGTACAACGGATTAGCAATCCGACGCTTTAGTCCACTCAGCCATCTCTCCCCAAAAGAGAATTTCTATGTTCCATTCCATAAATAAGATTTGAAAAGGCCGTTTCTTTCTATTTTTCTTTATCAGTTTCTTAGTTTCATAATTACTTTATTATGTTATCTATTATCTTACTATATATGTTACTTTATATAGATTCTAGGTATATAGAATCTATATTCTAGATATATTAGAATTCTAGATATATTATAGAAATATATATAACTTTCATCAGCAATTGTTCCATCCAATTTAATTTAGATAAAGTTATAAAGTAAGGGCTTTTAAAAGCTCAATATTCCAATCAATATATCAATCAATATATATATAAATCAATATATATAATATTGATTGATATAAAGAAATTGGATTTCTATATTCTATTTCAAATCGAATATATTTAAGTAGTAGATAAAAGGATTTCTTCGATTCGAAAAAAAGAGTGTATTTGTTATTGAAAAATGAATAATCAGAAGAGGGGCCTTTTCTGCTCCTATAATATAGAATCAATGAGTGCTAATTTCATTTGGGTATTGGGTTCCCAGAAAAAAGACAATATATCACCCCTCTAATTTTCATAATTTTTATGATCCTATCTTGATTTTGATCATGCCGGATTCTCTTACTCGACAAAAGATATATTTATATAATATAATTGCATTATAGCGGGTATAGTTTAGTGGTAAAAGTGTGATTCGTTCAATTAACCTTAATAGTTAAGGGATCTCTCGGTTCATATTCCGATCAAAAACTTTATTTCTTATAAAGGATTGAATTCTTTACCTCTCAATAAAAATTCGAGGAAGAATATACATTCTCGTAATTTGTATCCAAAAGTGAATTAGAAATTGAAAAATTGGATTATGAAATTACGAAACATAATTTATTTTTAATTGGGTCAATGCTTCCAATTCAATAAGTATAAGTAAAGGGTCTATGGATAAAGACAGAAGAGTCTATTTCTAATCGTAACTAAATCTTCATCTTCAATTTTTTTATAGTCAAGATTGAAGCAAAAAAGTATTAAATGATGTCTTTGGTTTACTATGGACATCAACATTTTTTAGCTCGGTGGAAACAAAACCCTTTTCCTAAGGATTCTCTCAAACAGAAATAGGAAACGAAGTAACTAGAAAGATTATTCAAATCCCCTAGAGGGATCATCTAGAAAGCATGTTGTTTTAAATGCATTAATACAGAAAAGCTGACATAGATGTTATGGATCGGTTTTTTTTGATCACGTATTATAATGATTGGAAATTCCTTCATATTCCATAAAGGAGCCGAATGAAACCAAAGTTTCATGTTCAGTTTTGAATTAGAGGCGTTAAAGATGATGAATCGGCGTCGACTATAACCCCTAGCCTTCCAAGCTAACGATGCGGGTTCGATTCCCGCTACCCGCTCTATATATATATTAAATATACTAAGTATTTGTATTTCGAGTTTATAATTAAAGTT